GCTAATGTAGCTTAATGAAAGCATATCACTGAAGATGTTAAGATGGACCCTAAAAAGTCTCATGGGCATAAAGGCCTGGTCCTGACTTTACTATCAGCTTAAATCTAACTTATACATGCAAGTATCCGCACCCCTGTGAGAATGCCCTCAATCTCCCTCTTGGAGACAAGGAGCTGATATCAGGCACATTAGTTTGCCCAAGACGTCTTGCTTTGCCACACCCCCAAGGGAACTCAGCAGTAATAAACATTAAGCAATAAGTGAAAACTTGACTTAATTAAGATTTTTAAGGGTCGGTAAAACTCGTGCCAGCCACCGCGGTTATACGAGAGACTCTAGTTGATAGGCACGGCGTAAAGAGTGGTTAGGAATTTTTTAAAAATGAAGTCAAAAACCTCCCAAGCAGTCGTACGCACCCTGGAAGCAAATAAGCCCAAACACGAAAGTAGCTTTAAATAACTGACGCCACGAAAGCTAAGACACAAACTGGGATTAGATACCCCACTATGCTTAGCCCTAAACCTTGATAAGAATTTACAATTTTATCCGCCAGGGGACTACAAGCGCTAGCTTAAAACCCAAAGGACTTGACGGTGCCTCAACCCCACCTAGAGGAGCCTGTTCTAGAACCGATAATCCTCGTTAAACCTCACCATCTTTTGTCCCTCCCGCCTATATACCGCCGTCGCAAGCTTACCCTGTGAAGGCTCTGCAGTAAGCAAAATGGGTAAAACCCAGAACGTCAGGTCGAGGTGTAGCTAACAAGATGGGAAGAAATGGGCTACATTTTCTACACAGAATATAACGGATCACGTCATGAAAAAGGCGTATGAAGGTGGATTTAGTAGTAAAAATAAACTAGAGTGTTTTTTTGAAACAGGCTCTGAGACGCGTACACACCGCCCGTCACCCTCCCCAAGCCCAATTTATTAGTATATAACAAATGCAACCCCAAGACGGGGAGGCAAGTCGTAACATGGTAAGTGTACCGGAAGGTGTACTTGGAACATCAGAACGTGGCTGAGCAGCCAAGCATCTCCCCTACACCGAGAATACATCCATGCAACTTGGGTCGTTCTGAGCTGAAAAGTTAGCTAAGAAACAAAATGTGGAAAACACCATTTACCCCCATTTTCTAAACACACAAAATTAAACTAAACCATTCTTCTACCTTAGTACGGGCGACGGAAAAGGCATTTTTAAGCAATAGAAAAAGTACCGCAAGGGAAAACTGAAAAAGAAATGAAATAACCCATTTAAGCCCCACAAAGCAAAGACTAAATCTTGTACCTTTTGCATCATGATTTAGCTAGCCATGCTTGGGCAAAGAGAACTTCAGTCCAAGACCCCGAAACCAAGTGAGCTACCCCGGGACAGCCAAATAGGGCCAACCCGTCTCTGGGGCAAAAGAGTGGGAAGATCCCCGGGTAGAGGTGACAAGCCTACCGAACTTGGTGATAGCTGGTTGCCTAAGAAATGAATAGAAGTTCAGCCTCATACCCCTCCTATCACAAATCAAATAAAAATGAATCAGAGAGAAATATGAGAGTTAGTCAAAAGAGGTACAGCCCATTTGACGTAGGACACAACCTTCTACAGGAGATTAAGGACTATATTTTGTAAGATTACCGCTTCAGTGGGCCTAAAAGCAGCCATCTGTATAGAAAGCGTTAAAGCTCAGGCAGAAAAACAATCCATTATCCTAGTACTGACTCCAAAATCCCTAAATATATTAGGCCTTTCCATGCAACCATGGAAGAGACCCTGCTAAAACGAGTAATAAGAAGAAACCTCTTCTCCCGGCCTATGTGTAAGTCAGATCGGACCAACCACTGATAATTAACGAACTCAATTAAAGAGAGAAATGTGACTACAACAAATTACCAAGAAGAACTCACAAATCCAAATCGTTAACCCCACACTGGCATGCCACCTTGGGAAAGACTTAAAGAAAGGAAAGGAACTCGGCAAACAATTAAAGCCTCGCCTGTTTACCAAAAACATCGCCTCCTGCAAAACCTCAATGTATAGGAGGTCTTACCTGCCCAGTGACAAAGTTTAACGGCCGCGGTATCTTGACCGTGCTAAGGTAGCGCAATCACTTGTTTTTTAAATGAAGACCTGTATGAATGGTGAAACGAGGGCTTAACTGTCTCCCCTCTCTAGTCAATGAAACTGACCTGCTCGTGCAGAGGCGAGCATAAATATACAAGACGAGAAGACCCTTTGGAGCTTTAGACATAAGGTTAACTGTGCTTAAGACCAAACAAAATGGAATAAAATAAACAACAACTAACCAGAGTCTTCGGTTGGGGCGACCATGGGGAAAAACAAAACCCCCACGTGGAACGGGCCATACCCCTAAGCCAAGAGAAATATCTCAAAGCAACAGAACATCTGACCATAAAGATCCGGCCAACAAGCCGATCAACAGACCAAGTTACCCTAGGGATAACAGCGCAATCCCCTTCAAGAGTCCATATCGACAAGGGGGTTTACGACCTCGATGTTGGATCAGGACATCCTAATGGCGCAGCCGCTATTAAGGGTTCGTTTGTTCAACGATTAAAGTCCTACGTGATCTGAGTTCAGACCGGAGTAATCCAGGTCAGTTTCTATCTGTAATGCTATTTTCTCTAGTACGAAAGGACCGAGAAAATAAGGCCCATGCTCTCAGTACGCCTTTCTCCAACTTTATGAAACCAGCTAAATAAAACAAAGGACGAGCAGAATTCTGCCTCGAGATAAGAGGTAAAACTAAGGTGGCAGAGCCCGGATAAATGCAAAAGGCCTAAGCCCTTTCTCCCGGGGGTTCAAGTCCCCCCCTTAGCTCATGCCAACTCTACTGATTACTCACCTTCTTAACCCCCTTGCCTATATTGTTCCCATCCTCCTAGCAGTAGCATTCCTAACATTACTTGAACGGAAAGTTCTAGGTTACATGCAACTACGAAAGGGGCCCAATGTGGTAGGCCCTTACGGATTGCTTCAACCAATCGCTGACGGCCTAAAACTCTTTATCAAAGAGCCCGTACGTCCATCAACTTCCTCTCCATTTCTTTTTCTTGCCACACCCATATTAGCCTTTACCCTAGCCCTAATATTATGAATTCCCATGCCAATGCCTTACCCAATTGCTGATCTGAACCTAGGAATCCTTTTTATTCTAGCCCTTTCTAGCTTAGCCGTCTACTCAATTCTTGGCTCTGGATGAGCTTCCAACTCAAAATACGCCCTTATCGGTGCACTTCGAGCCGTTGCACAAACAATCTCCTATGAGGTCAGCTTAGGGCTTATTCTGTTATCCGTAATTATTTTTACAGGAGGTTTTACCCTCCAAATATTTAATATCACCCAGGAGCCTGTGTGACTGCTTATCCCTGCATGACCATTAGCAGCAATGTGGTATATTTCAACACTAGCAGAAACAAATCGAGCACCATTTGACCTAACAGAAGGAGAGTCCGAGCTTGTATCAGGCTTTAATGTGGAATATGCCGGAGGTCCCTTTGCACTCTTTTTCTTAGCTGAGTACGCTAATATTCTTCTAATAAATACCCTTTCAACAATTTTATTTCTAGGCGCCTCCCATCTACCCACAATCCCTGAATTAACCTCTATTAACCTTATGACCAAAGCTGCACTGCTATCAGTCTTATTTTTATGAGTACGAGCATCCTACCCACGTTTCCGGTACGACCAGTTAATACATCTTGTCTGAAAAAACTTTCTTCCCATCACCCTAGCTATAATTTTATGACATTTAACCTTATTAATTGCATTTGCAGGTTTACCCCCACAACTATAATACCACGGAGCCGTGCCCGAATGCCCAGGGGCCACTTTGATAGAGTGATTTATGGGGGTTAAAATCCCTCCAGCTCCTAGAAAAAAAGGGTTCGAACCTATACCTAGGAGATCAAAACTCCTTGTGCTACCACTACACCACTTCCTAGTAGAGTCAGCTAAATAAGCTTTTGGGCCCATACCCCAAAAATGTTGGTTAAAATCCTTCCCCTACTAATGAACCCATACGTACTTACTATATTCCTCATTAGCCTCGGCCTAGGGACAACCTTAACTTTCGCAAGCTCCCACTGACTCCTGGCCTGAATAGGTCTTGAAATTAATACACTAGCCATTGTCCCCCTAATAGCACAACATCATCACCCCCGAGCAGTAGAAGCCACAACTAAATATTTTCTAATTCAAGCAACAGCGGCGGCAACAATACTGTTTGCAACCACAACCAATGCATGGCTTACTGGCGAGTGAAACATCATCTCCACCCTAGACCCCGCACCATCCATACTAGTCACAACAGCATTAGCACTTAAAGTAGGCCTTGCCCCCCTCCATCTGTGACTACCAGAAGTGTTACAAGGACTAGACTTACTTACAGGACTTATTTTATCCACCTGACAAAAACTAGCCCCCTTCGCACTTCTAATTCAGATCTCCCACTCGTTACACCCATCCCTGCTAATTGCTCTTGGCATCATATCCGCGCTTGCCGGGGGCTGAGGCGGGCTCAACCAGACCCAACTGCGAAAAATCCTAGCCTACTCCTCTATTGCCCACCTAGGTTGAATAGTTATTATTATCCAGTTTATGCCTCAATTAACTATCCTTGCCCTATCTGTTTATATTATTATTACATCTACAGTCTTCCTGACATTCAAATTTGTAGCCGCAACAAAAATTAATACACTATCTTTATCCTGATCCAAAGGACCAACAATTATTATTTCCACCACACTTGCAATACTTTCTCTAGGAGGCCTGCCCCCGCTCACAGGGTTTATACCAAAATGACTAATTCTTCAAGAACTAGCAAAACAGGATCTCCCCCTTACGGCCACAATCATAGCCCTAAGTGCCCTTATTAGCCTTTATTTTTATCTACGACTATGTTACGCAATAACCTTAACAACATCCCCAAATACAAACAACTCCTTTATGCCCTGACGCCTCCTAAATAACCAATTGTCCCTACCCCTAGCCATTCTCACATCCATGACTATTCTACTACTGCCCACTACACCAGCCTTAATTTCACTTCTCTTTTAAGAACTTAGGAATAATGCCAGACCAAGAGCCTTCAAAGCTTTAAGTAGAAGTGAAAATCTTCTAGTTCTTGACTAAGACTTGCAGGACTCTATCCCACATCTTCTGAATGCAACCCAGACACTTTAATTAAGCTAAAGCCTTTCTAGATGAGAAGGCCTTGATCCTACAAACTCTTAGTTAACAGCTAAGCGCCCAAACCAGCGAGCATTCATCTACTTTCCCCGCCCCCTCAAAAAAGGCGGGGAAAGCCCCGGCAGGAATTACTCTGCGCCCTCAGACTTGCAATCTGATGTGCTGAACACCACAGGGCTGTGATAGAAAAAGGATTTGAACCTCTGTTTATGGGGCTACAACCCACCGCCTAAGCGCTCGGCCATTCTACCTGTGGCAATCACACGATGATTCTTTTCTACTAATCACAAAGACATTGGCACCCTTTATCTTGTATTCGGTGCCTGAGCCGGAATAGTTGGAACTGCCCTCAGTCTACTAATCCGAGCAGAGCTTAGCCAACCCGGATCTCTTTTAGGGGACGATCAAATTTACAATGTTATCGTTACAGCACATGCATTCGTAATAATCTTCTTCATGGTCATACCAATTATGATTGGGGGCTTTGGAAACTGACTTGTCCCTCTTATGATCGGCGCCCCTGATATAGCATTTCCGCGAATAAATAATATGAGTTTTTGACTCCTTCCTCCATCTTTTCTCCTTCTACTCGCCTCCTCGGGCGTAGAGGCAGGAGCAGGAACAGGTTGAACAGTATACCCCCCTCTTGCTGGAAATCTTGCACATGCAGGGGCTTCTGTAGATTTAACCATTTTTTCACTCCATCTTGCAGGTGTATCCTCCATTCTCGGTGCGATCAATTTTATTACAACTATTATTAACATAAAACCCCCTGCTATTTCCCAATATCAAACACCTCTATTCGTCTGAGCTGTTCTCATTACTGCCGTTCTCCTTCTACTTTCGCTCCCTGTTCTAGCTGCAGGCATCACCATGCTTTTAACGGATCGAAATTTAAATACTACTTTCTTTGACCCGGCTGGGGGAGGAGACCCAATCCTTTATCAACATTTATTTTGATTCTTTGGTCACCCCGAAGTATATATTCTGATTCTGCCTGGTTTTGGAATAATCTCTCACATCGTAGCATACTACTCTGGTAAAAAAGAACCATTTGGTTACATGGGGATAGTCTGAGCAATGATAGCAATCGGCCTTTTAGGCTTCATCGTCTGAGCCCACCACATGTTTACAGTTGGAATAGACGTAGACACCCGAGCATACTTCACCTCCGCAACAATGATTATTGCCATCCCTACCGGAGTAAAAGTTTTCAGCTGGCTAGCGACTCTTCATGGAGGCTCAATTAAGTGAGACACCCCCATGCTATGAGCCTTAGGTTTTATTTTCCTTTTTACAGTTGGGGGCTTAACAGGCATCGTGCTAGCCAATTCATCTCTAGATATCGTTCTCCACGATACTTATTACGTAGTTGCACACTTCCATTATGTATTATCAATGGGGGCCGTCTTTGCCATTATGGGAGCCTTTGTTCACTGATTCCCTCTATTTACAGGTTATACCCTTCATAGTACCTGAACAAAAATCCACTTCGGCGTTATGTTTATCGGTGTCAATCTCACCTTCTTCCCTCAACACTTCCTCGGCCTAGCAGGCATGCCCCGACGATATTCTGACTATCCAGATGCTTACGCCCTTTGAAATACAATCTCTTCAATTGGCTCATTAATTTCCCTTATTGCAGTAGTTATATTCTTATTTATCTTATGAGAAGCATTTGCCGCTAAACGGGAAGTAATAACTATTGAACTTGCTTCAACTAATGTAGAATGACTTCACGGATGTCCCCCTCCCTACCACACATTTGAAGAGCCAGCATTCGTACAAGTTCAACTACGAGAAAGGAAGGAATTGAACCCCCATAAACTAATTTCAAGTTAGCCACATAACCACTCTGTCACTTTCTTCATGAGATACTAGTAAAATATTACATTGCCTTGTCAAGGCAAAATTGCAAGTTAGACCCTTGCGTGTCTTTAGCCCTAGGGCTTAATGGCATATCCCTCACAATTAGGATTCCAAGACGCGGCCTCCCCAGTAATAGAAGAACTCCTCCATTTCCACGATCACGCATTAATAATTGTTTTTTTAATCAGCACCTTAGTCCTATATATTATTGTTGCTATAGTTTCTACTAAACTCACTAATAAATATATTCTAGACTCCCAAGAAATCGAAATTATCTGAACAGTTCTTCCCGCAGTAATCTTAATTATGATTGCCCTCCCTTCATTACGAATTCTCTATTTAATAGATGAAATCAATAACCCTCACCTCACTGTTAAAGCCATTGGCCATCAATGATACTGAAGCTACGAATACACAGACTACGAAAACCTCGGTTTCGACTCCTACATGGTTCCCACTCAAGACCTGACTCCAGGTCAATTCCGTCTCCTTGAAACAGACCATCGCATGGTTGTTCCCATAGAAGCACCAATTCGAGTCCTAGTCTCGGCTGAAGACGTACTTCACTCTTGAGCTGTTCCAGCTTTAGGTGTAAAAATAGATGCAGTCCCAGGACGCCTAAATCAAACAGCCTTTATTGCCTCTCGTCCCGGGGTGTTTTATGGTCAATGCTCAGAAATCTGCGGAGCAAATCACAGCTTTATGCCCATTGTAGTTGAGGCCGTTCCCCTAGAACATTTCGAAAACTGATCCTCCCTAATGCTTGAAGACGCCTCACTAGGAAGCTAAACAGGGTTCAGCACTAGCCTTTTAAGCTAGTTATTGGTGCCTCCCAACCACCTCTAGTGATATGCCCCAGCTCAACCCCTCTCCCTGATTTGCGATCCTCCTCTTTTCTTGAGTGGTTTTTCTACTCATTATTCCATCTAAAATCCTTAAGTTTATTTATCCTAATGAGCCAACAGCACAAAGTACTGAAAAATCTAAACCAGAGCCCTGAAACTGACCATGATACTAAGCTTTTTCGACCAATTTATAAGCCCCACACATTTAGGAGTACCCCTAATCGCTATTGCACTAACATTTCCTTGAGTATTATGACCTGCTCCCTCCTCCCGCTGATTAAGTAACCGAATGACTACGCTACAAAGCTGATTTATTAATCGATTCACACAACAACTACTACTTCCTCTTAATTCCCCCGGCCATAAGTGAGCATTAATATTGACTTCTCTTATAGTCTTTCTCCTGTCCCTTAATATGTTAGGACTCTTACCATACACCTTTACCCCCACAACACAGCTATCTCTTAATATAGCACTAGCCGTTCCATTTTGATTAGCCACAGTAATTATTGGAATACGAAACCAACCAACCGCCGCACTAGGCCACCTTCTTCCAGAAGGTACGCCAGTGCTTCTAATTCCAGTTCTTATTATTATCGAAACAATTAGTTTATTTATTCGACCCTTAGCCCTAGGGGTTCGACTAACAGCCAATCTTACGGCCGGGCACTTACTTATTCAACTCATTGCTACCGCAGCATTAGTTCTTCTTCCTAAAATTACAACAGTGGCTATCATAACCGCTGTTATTCTTTTCCTACTCACACTTCTTGAGGTAGCGGTGGCAATGATTCAAGCATACGTCTTTGTCCTACTTCTAAGCCTATATTTACAAGAAAATACCTAATGGCCCACCAAGCTCATGCATATCACATAGTTAACCCCAGCCCCTGACCCTTAACTGGAGCGGTTGCAGCCCTCCTAATAACATCAGGCCTTGCCATCTGATTTCACTTCCACTCAACGACACTAATAACACTAGGAATAATCCTTCTTCTTCTGACAATGTACCAATGATGACGAGACATTATTCGAGAAAGTACTTTTCAAGGACACCACACACCCCCTGTACAAAAAGGCCTACGATACGGAATAATCTTATTTATCACATCGGAAGTATTTTTCTTCCTAGGGTTTTTCTGGGCTTTCTACCACTCAAGCCTTGCACCCACCCCAGAATTAGGGGGATGCTGACCTCCTACTGGAATCACCACACTTGACCCCTTTGAAGTGCCCCTTCTTAATACCGCAGTACTACTTGCCTCCGGTGTAACTGTAACCTGAGCCCACCACAGCCTAATAGAAGGTGAACGAAAGCAAGCCATCCAGTCCCTGACCTTAACCATCCTGCTTGGATTTTACTTTACCGCCCTTCAAGCAATAGAATATTACGAAGCCCCATTTACAATTGCCGACGGTGTCTACGGTTCTACATTCTTCGTAGCAACAGGGTTTCATGGTCTACACGTTATTATTGGCTCAACATTTTTAGCTATCTGCCTGCTTCGACAAGTCCAGTATCACTTTACATCACAACATCATTTTGGGTTTGAGGCAGCTGCCTGATACTGACATTTCGTTGATGTTGTCTGACTATTCCTATACATCTCCATCTACTGATGAGGCTCATATCTTTCTAGTATGAAATAAGTACAAGTGACTTCCAATTATTTAGTCTTGGTTAAAATCCAAGGAAAGATAATGAATTTAATTACTACGACCCTCTTAATCTCTGTAACCCTCTCAATTATTCTAGCTTTAGTGTCATTTTGACTTCCTCAAATAAACCCAGACATAGAAAAGCTATCCCCGTACGAATGCGGTTTTGACCCATTAGGCTCTGCTCGATTGCCTTTTTCGCTGCGCTTTTTCCTGATCGCAATTCTTTTCCTCCTGTTTGATCTAGAAATTGCCCTCCTTCTTCCCCTACCATGAGGAAACCAACTTCTATTACCTACTCAGACCCTTTTCTGAACCGCAACAATTCTTATTCTACTAACCCTTGGATTAATTTATGAGTGAATTCAAGGAGGACTTGAATGAGCAGAATAGAGAGTTAGTCCAAACAAGACCTTTGATTTCGGCTCAAAAAATTGTGGTTAAATTCCACAGCCCTCTTATGACACCCGTACATTTCAGCTTTTCTTCAGCATTTATATTAGGACTAATGGGTCTCACCTTTCATCGCACCCACCTTCTCTCCGCACTCTTATGCCTAGAAGGAATAATACTTTCCCTTTACATCGCCCTGGCCCTGTGATCACTGCAGCTTGAAGCTACCACCTTTTCCTCAGCGCCCCTGCTCCTCCTGGCTTTTTCAGCCTGTGAGGCCAGCGCTGGACTAGCCCTCTTAGTTGCTACAGCTCGAACCCACGGCACAGATCATCTTCAAAACTTAAACCTCTTACAATGCTAAAAATTCTCCTTCCAACAATCATGCTGTTTCCCACAATTTGATTGGTGCCCATAAAATGACTATGAACCGCCACAACAGCCCACAGCCTGTTAATTGCAACAACTAGCCTCACTTGACTAAAGTGGAACGCAGAAACAGGCTGAACAACACTAAATCTATATACAGGCACAGATCCACTTTCCACCCCTCTCTTAGTTTTGACCTGCTGACTTCTACCACTTATGATTCTTGCCAGCCAAAACCATGTGGGACTTGAACCCCTAAACCGCCAACGGACTTACATTTCTTTATTAGCCTCCCTCCAATTTTTTTTAATCCTAGCATTTGGGGCCACTGAATTAATCATATTCTACATTATGTTTGAGGCCACGCTTATTCCAACACTAGTAATCATTACCCGTTGAGGAAACCAGGCCGAACGCCTAAATGCGGGTACTTACTTTTTATTTTATACTCTGGCAGGTTCTCTTCCCCTTTTAGTCGCCCTCCTGCTTCTTCAGCAAACCACCGGAACCCTCTCCCTAGTAATTCTACAACACCCTCAACCCACACTCCTTTTCTCCTGGGCTGATAAAATTTGATGAATAAGCTGCCTCATTGCTTTCTTAGTAAAAATACCTCTCTACGGGGTCCACTTATGGCTTCCAAAGGCCCACGTAGAAGCACCAATTGCGGGCTCTATAGTTCTTGCTGCAATTCTATTAAAACTTGGCGGCTATGGAATAATACGAATAATGCCCATTTTATCGCCCCTGACCAAAGAAATAGCCTACCCTTTTATTATTCTGGCCTTATGAGGGATTATTATAACTGGCTCAATTTGCTTACGCCAAACAGATTTAAAGTCCCTCATCGCCTATTCTTCTGTTAGCCACATGGGCCTGGTTGCAGCAGGTATTTTAACCCAAACCCCCTGAGGATTTACTGGGGCTATCATCCTTATAATTGCCCATGGTCTAGTTTCCTCGGCCTTATTCTGCCTCGCAAACACAACCTACGAGCGAACTCACAGTCGAACAATAGTCTTAGCCCGTGGGTTACAAGTAATTTTCCCCTTAACTGCTACATGATGATTTATTTCTAATCTGGCCAACCTCGCTCTCCCCCCACTCCCCAATCTAATGGGAGAACTACTAGTTATCACGACAATATTTAACTGATCTCCCTGAACACTTGCCTTAACAGGCCTCGGCACTCTTATTACAGCTGCCTACTCATTATACCTTTTTTTAATGACTCAACGCGGCCCCACTCCCGCCCACATGATAAATCTAGTTCCCTTCCACACCCGTGAGCACTTACTACTTGCCCTTCACATCATTCCGGTTATTCTTCTTATTACAAAACCAGAGCTCATGTGAGGATGATGCTTCTGTAGGCATAGTTTTAAAAAAATACTAGATTGTGGTTCTAGAGATGGTGGTTAAAATCCTCCTGCCCACCGAGGGTGGTCTTCTGGGACAACAAGAATTGCTAACTCTTAATTTTATGGTTAAACTCCATAACTCTCCTCGCGCTATTAAAGGATAACAGTTCATCCATTGGTCTTAGGAACCAAAAACTCTTGGTGCAAATCCAAGTAATAGCTATGCATACAACCCCTTTATTCCTCTCATCCTCATTTGCCCTAACTCTTACAATTCTACTCTTCCCTCTACTCACCACCCTCAGCCCCACACCTCAATCATCAACATGAACTGCCACCCATGCCAAAACGGCTGTAAAAATTGCATTTTTTACAAGCCTAATCCCTTTAATAATTTTTTTTGACCAAGGAGCAGAAACGATTGTTACAAACTGACATTGGACAAATGTTATAACCTTTGACATTAATACCAGCTTAAAATTCGATCCCTATTCCCTTATCTTCACCTCAGTTGCACTATTTGTAACATGATCAATTCTAGAATTCGCAACTTGATACATACACTCCGACCCCAACATCAACCGATTCTTTAAGTATCTTCTCCTCTTCCTTATAGCAATAATAATCTTAGTCTCAGCTAATAACATGTTTCAACTATTCATCGGGTGAGAGGGCGTCGGTATTATGTCTTTTTTATTGATCGGCTGATGGTACGGACGTGCCGACGCCAACACAGCTGCCTTACAAGCAGTACTCTACAATCGAATTGGTGACATCGGACTAATCTTAAGCATGGCCTGGATGGCAATAAATCTCAACTCTTGAGAGATTCAACAAATCTTCTTTCTCTCTAAGAACACAGATATAACCCTTCCCCTTCTTGGCCTAATTCTTGCAGCAACTGGTAAATCAGCTCAATTTGGCCTTCATCCCTGACTACCCTCCGCCATGGAGGGCCCAACACCTGTCTCTGCCCTACTTCATTCAAGTACTATGGTCGTAGCAGGAATTTTTCTATTAATCCGCCTCCATCCCTTAATAGAAAATAACCAGCAAGCACTGACCATCTGCCTTTGCCTCGGGGCACTTACAACGCTATTCACTGCTACTTGCGCACTTACCCAAAACGACATTAAAAAAATTATCGCTTTCTCCACATCTAGTCAGTTAGGGCTAATAATGGTAACTATTGGCCTTAATCAACCCCAACTAGCATTTCTTCATATCTGTACACATGCCTTTTTCAAGGCTATGCTATTCCTCTGCTCAGGCTCCGTTATTCACAGCCTAAACAATGAACAAGATATTCGAAAGATAGGGGGACTAAATAAGCTAATACCACTTACATCTTCCTGCCTAACAATTGGCAGCCTAGCATTAATTGGCACCCCCTTCCTAGCAGGTTTTTTCTCAAAAGATGCTATTATTGAAGCCCTTAACACCTCTTACCTTAACGCCTGAGCCCTCCTCTTAACTTTGCTTGCCACCTCCTTTACCGCAGCTTACAGCCTACGGCTAATCTTTTTCGTAACAATGGGAACACCACGTTTTCCCTCACTAACCCCCATTGACGAAAACAACCCCACAGTTATTAACCCCCTAAAACGCCTAGCCTGAGGCAGTATCGTAGCAGGACTATTGATTACATCCAATATTATTCCGTTAAAAACCCCCACAATAACTATATCCCCCGCCCTAAAACTAGCAGCCCTGATAGTTACCATCATTGGGCTTCTAATTGCACTTGAATTAGCTACGCTAACGACTAAGCAATTCAAGATCTTACCAACCCTTGACCCCTTCCGATTTTCGAATCTGTTGGGCTACTTCCCAATAACAACCCACCGATTAATCCCCAAACTTAATCTCATCTTAGGCCAACTCATTGCAACCCAGCTCGTAGACCAGGCATGAGCAGAAAAAACAGGACCTAAAGGCCTGTCCTCTGCACAAGTAAAACTCGCCACCTTTACTAGCAACGCCCAACAAGGAATAATTAAAACCTACCTCGCCATGTTCCTCCTAACTAGTACTCTCTCAGTTTTATTTATGCTATCCTAACTGCTCGAAGTGCCCCTCGACTAAGTCCTCGAGTTAACTCGAGCACTACAAATAGACTTAATAAAAGAACTCACCCGCAGATTACTAATATCCCTCCCCCCAGAGAGTAAATATAAGCGACACCACTTACGTCCCCCCGCACTATAAAAAATTCTTTGTTGTCTATTACTGCTCATGACCCTTCGTATCACCCCCCGGAAACTAATGCCCCAATCACGACAACTATTAAAATGTACCCTAGTACATAAACTACAACAGAACGATCACCCCAGCTCTCAGGAAATGGCTCAGCGGCAAGAGCTGCTGAATATGCAAATACAACAAGCATACCCCCTAAATAAATTAAAAACAATACTAAAGATAAAAAGGACCCTCCGTGCCCAACTAAAATTCCACACCCCACTCCTGCCGCAATGACCAACCCCAACGCCGCAAAATAAGGCGCCGGATTAGAAGCCACGGCTACTAAACCAAACACCAACCCTAATAATAGTAAACAGAAAATATAATTCATAATTCCCACTTGGACTTTAACCAAAACTAATGACTTGAAAAACCATCGTTGTAATTCAACTACGAGAACACTAATGGCCAGCCTACGAAAAACACATTCCCTGCTAAAAATTGCTAACAACGCACTAGTCGACCTCCCTGCTCCTTCTAATATCTCAGCCTGATGAAACTTTGGCTCCCTTCTCCTACTATGCTTGATGACCCAAATCCTGACCGGGTTATTTCTGGCTATACACTACACATCCGACATTTCTACAGCCTTCTCGTCAGTTGTTCACATCTGCCGAGATGTAAATTATGGCTGAGCCATCCGTAATATTCATGCTAACGGAGCATCATTTTTCTTCATCTGCATCTATTTCCACATTGGACGAGGCCTGTACTACGGCTCATACTTATATAAAGAAACATGAAACATTGGCGTAGTTCTTCTTCTTTTAGTAATGATAACTGCATTTGTTGGGTACGTCCTTCCTTGAGGACAAATGTCATTCTGGGGCGCAACTGTCATTACTAATCTACTATCCGCAGTACCGTATGTCGGAGACGCCCTAGTTCAATGAATCTGAGGCGGCTTCTCAGTTGATAATGCCACTCTCACCCGATTTTTCGCCTTCCACTTCCTTCTTCCTTTCGCAATCGTAGCTGCTACCGCCCTTCACGCCCTATTTCTCCATGAAACAGGCTCCAATAACCCCATCGGCTTAAACTCCGACGCAGACAAAATCCCATTCCATCCGTACTTCTCATATAAAGATATTTTAGGGTTTCTAATTCTCTTAACCGGTCTAACATCATTAGCCCTATTTTCACCCAACCTTCTTGGAGACCCGGAAAACTTTACCCCTGCCAACCCCCTGGTTACTCCGCCACACATCAAACCAGAGTGATATTTCCTCTTTGCCTACGCAATCCTCCGATCTATTCCAAACAAGCTTGGAGGGGTCCTTGCCCTTCTCTTTTCCATTCTTGTACTGATACTTGTTCCTCTATTACACACCTCAAAGCAACGAGGACTTACTTTCCGCCCTCTCTCCCAACTTCTATTTTGAACCCTAATTGCAGACGTTGCCATTCTTACCTGAATCGGGGGCATACCAGTCGAACACCCCTTTATTATTATTGGCCAGGTCGCCTCCGTCCTTTACTTCGCCCTATTCCTCCTCCTCAACCCACTGATTGCTTGATACGAAAATAAGTGACTCAACTGATCTTGTCCTAGTAGCTTAATCAATAAAGCGTCGGTCTTGTAATCCGAAGAGTGAAGGTTTAATTCCTTCCTAGTACCAGAAAAAGAAGATTCAAACTCCTGCCACTAACCCCCAAAGCTAGTATTCTAATTAAACTATTTTCTGAACTTATTTTTCTGGTCCTTAAGATTTTCATTGCATACTATGGTATATCATACATAATGATTCCCCTACATACTATGTATATATTACATATGGTGTAGTACATACTATGCATAATCTTACATCATGGTTTATATACATTAATTAAGCTTTACCAAACCACTTATTAATAACACTCCTACATCACCATAATTCTAAGACTCAAATAAAGCATTCTATTAGTTCCTACAAAATCAATAAGTTAAGCTGATAAATCGAATAACCCCCATAACTCCATCTCAAATTTTTCTATGTAGGGCCCAACTAAAATAGGACCCCAAAATCTTAATGTAGTAAGAGACCACCAACTGGCTCATACCTTAATGTTAATTATCCTTGAAGGGTCAGGGGCAAACATTGTGGGGGTCGCACAACTGAACTATTACTGGCATCTGGTTCCTATTTCAGGGCCATACATCTAAAACCCCCCAAAGCTTGATTGAACCTTGCATCTGATTATTGAAGTGGGTATCGATTGTCCATGACCCACCATGCCAAGGCGTTCTTTTAAATGCATGGGGTTCTCTTTTTTTCGGGTCACTTTCATTAGACATCGGTCACTTTCGGAGAAATAAATTTTTAAGGTAGTACATTTCCTTGAACGCGTATTAATTAATGTAACACTTCAGAGCATTCATTAAATAACCACATATGTTTTTATCAAGTGCATAAAATACTGATTTAAACCTCATTATTTTCTAAGATATCCCCCTACGAACGCTTGATTTTAATCTTAGTTTTTTCTCGTCAAACCCCCCTACCCCCCTACGCCGGGCCATGTCATATAAATCCTGTCAAACCCCAAAACCAGGTATGACTGGACCAGCGTCAATAACAAGTTGAGATATATGTTAGTATACACTGTTTTACATAAAAACTTTATCTGTAAAAATTTGTTAACACTTTCCGCATCGCCTGCACAATTTTTAAAATTTGGCCCTAATATGTATATATATAGCACACTATTTCTGGCAAATACCAATGTATTATGACCTCA